GCTAACGTAGCTTAACTAAAGCATGACACTGAAGATGTTAAGACGGACCCTAGAAAGGTCCCGTAGGCACAAAGGCTTGGTCCTGACTTTACTGTCAGCTTAGGCTATACTTACACATGCAAGTCTCAGCACCCCCGTGAGAACGCCCACAGTTCTCTGCCCGAGAACAAGGAGCTGGTATCAGGCACATAATTTATAGCCCACAACACCTTGCTTAGCCACACCCTCAAGGGAATTCAGCAGTGATAAACATTAAGCCCTAAGCGAAAGCTTGACTTAGTTAAAGCCAAGAGGGCCGGTAAAACTCGTGCCAGCCACCGCGGTTATACGAGAGGCCCAAGTTGACAGGCACCGGCGTAAAGAGTGGTTAAGGGAAAACACCAAACTAAAGCCGAACACCCTCAGAGCTGTCATACGCTCCCGAAGGCATGAAGCCCCACCACGAAAGTGGCTTTACTCCCCCCCCCCGACTCCACGAAAGCTGCGGAACAAACTGGGATTAGAGACCCCACTATGCCCAGCCCTAAACTTCGATGGCATTTTACCCCACCATCCGCCAGGGAACTACGAGCATTAGCTTAAAACCCAAAGGACTTGGCGGTGCTTTAGACCCCCCTAGAGGAGCCTGTTCTAGAACCGATAATCCCCGTTAAACCTCACCCTCTCTTGTCATTCCCGCCTATATACCGCCGTCCTCAGCTTACCCTGTGAAGGTACCATAGTAAGCAAAACTAGTAAAACCCAAAACGCCAGGTCGAGGTGTAGCATATGAGAGGGGAAGAAATGGGCTACATTCCCTATCCTAGGGAACACGGACAATGAAATGAAAAATACATTAGAAGGAGGATTTAGCAGTAAGCAAAAAATAGAGTGTTTTGCTGAAACTGGCCCTGAAGCGCGCACACACCGCCCGTCACTCTCCCCAAACCAACTTTTAAAGATACATAATACACTTTTAGGAAAAAGGGGAGGCAAGTCGTAACATGGTAAGTGTACCGGAAGATGCACTTGGAAAAATCAGGGTGTAGCTAAGCCAGCAAAGCATCTCCCTTACACTGAGAAGTCACCCGTGCAAATCGGGTCACCCTGACGCCCAACAGCTAGCTCACCCCAACAATACCAACAAACCGCTATTTATACACCCAAAAACACTTCCACCCAAAAACAAACCATTTTTCCCCCCAAGTATGGGCGACAGAAAAGGATCTTGAAGCAATAGAGAAAGTACCGCAAGGGAAAGCTGAAAGAGAAATGAAACAACCCAGTAAAGCACAAAAAAGCAGAGACTCCACCTCGTACCTTTTGCATCATGATTTAGCAAGAAACACTTAAGCAAAAAGCATTATAGTTTAAATTCCCGAAACTAAGTGAGCTACTCCGAGACAGCCTGGCTAAAGGGCAACCCCGTCTCTGTGGCAAAAGAGTGGGAAGAACTCTGAGTAGAGGTGACAGACCTACCGAACTTAGTTATAGCTGGTTACCTGAGAACTGAATAGAAGTTCAGCCTTTTAAATTCTCTCCCCACCATACGGCCCACACCTAACCCCAGGTAAAAAGAAGTTAAAAGAGTTAATCAAAGGGGGTACAGCCCCTTTGATAAAAAATACAATTTTCCCAGCAGGATAAAGATCACATTCAACATAAGGCGTATGCCCTAGTGGGCCTAAAAGCAGCCATCTAAGTAGAAAGCGTTAAAGCTCAAGCATTACACACCCCTCTAATATTGATAATACTATCTTAACCCGCTAACCCTATCAGGTTATTCCATTTTCATGGAAGTAATTATGCTAATATGAGTATTAAGAGAGGCTCTGCCTCTCTCCCCGCACACGTGTACATCGGAACGAACCCACACCGAAAATTAACGGCCCAAAACCNAGAAGGCACTGGATAAAAATAAATAACCAGAAAACCATCCAACCAACACCCGTTAACCCCACACTGGTGTGCCTCATGGGAAAGACTAAAAGAAAAGAAGGAACTCGGCAAACACGAGCCTCGCCTGTTTACCAAAAACATCGCCTCTTGAAACAAGAACATGAGAGGTCCCGCCTGCCCAGTGACTGTAAGTTTAACGGCCGCGGTATTTTGACCGTGCAAAGGTAGCGCAATCACTTGTCTTTTAAATGAAGACCTGTATGAATGGCACCACGAGGGCTCAACTGTCTCCTTTCTCCTGTCAATGAAATTGATCTCCCCGTGCAGAAGCGGGGATTCCTCCATAAGACGAGAAGACCCTATGGAGCTTCAGGCACCAGAACAGACTATGTTAAGCACCTAAACACAAAAGACAAAACTTAATAGACCCTGTTCCAATGCCTTTGGTTGGGGCGACCGCGGGGAAACAAAAACCCCCATGTGGACTAGGAGTACCCTTTACTCCCACAGCCCAGGGCTACGGCCCTAAGTAACAGAATCTCTGACCATAAATGATCCGGCACAGCCGATCAACGAACCGAGTTACCCTAGGGATAACAGCGCAATCCCCTTTTAGAGTCCATATCGACAAGGGGGTTTACGACCTCGATGTTGGATCAGGACATCCTATTGGTGCAGCCGCTATTAAGGGTTCGTTTGTTCAACGATTAAAGTCCTACGTGATCTGAGTTCAGACCGGAGCAATCCAGGTCAGTTTCTATCTATGTCGTGATCTTTTCTAGTACGAAAGGACCGAAAAGAAAAGGCCCCTGTTTTAAACACGCCTTTCCCCTACCTAATGAAACCAACTAAAATAGGCAAAAGGGCACAACCTCTGAGCTTGAGAAAACAGCCTGTTAAGGTGGCAGAGCCCGGACAATGCAAAAGACCTAAGCCCTTTCAACGGAGGTTCAAATCCTCCCCCTAACTATGATCCCAACACTTATTTCATCAATTCTCAACCCACTTATTCTCATAGTCTTCATTCTCTTAGCCGTAGCCCTCCTAACACTAGTTGAACGAAAAGTCCTAGGCTACATACAACTACGTAAAGGCCCCAACATTGTAGGTCCTTACGGCCTCCTTCAACCGATTGCAGACGGTATCAAACTTTTCATTAAAGAACCGGTACGACCCTCAACTTCCTCCCCCATTCTATTTCTACTAGCCCCAGTCCTCGCCCTCACCCTCGCCCTCACTCTTTGAACCCCTATGCCCCTACCCTTCCCCATAGCAGACCTAAACCTAGGTATTCTCTTCATTCTTGCTTTATCCAGCCTAGCAGTATATACTATCCTAGGATCAGGCTGAGCTTCAAACTCCAAATACGCCCTCATCGGGGCCCTCCGAGCCGTTGCCCAAACTATCTCATACGAAGTAAGCCTAGGACTGATTCTCCTCAACGCAATTATCTTTACCGGAGGCTTCACACTCCAAACATTCAGCATCGCCCAAGAAACCACATGACTGATTCTCCCCGCCTGACCACTCGCCATAATATGATACATCTCTACCCTAGCCGAAACCAATCGTGCCCCCTTTGACCTTACTGAAGGTGAATCCGAACTAGTCTCTGGCTTCAACGTAGAGTATGCTGGAGGACCCTTCGCTCTCTTCTTTCTTGCAGAATACACCAACATCCTCCTGATAAATACACTTTCAGCAACCCTTTTTCTAGGCACCTCCATTTCTCACCTGACACCAGAACTAACCACAACCAATCTCATGCTTAAAGCAGCTCTCCTGTCTGTCCTGTTTCTCTGGGTTCGTGCCTCCTATCCCCGATTTCGCTATGACCAACTAATGCATTTAATTTGAAAAAACTTTCTTCCCCTTACTCTCGCACTCGTAATTTGACACCTTGCACTTCCTATCGCATTAACAGGACTTCCCCCCCAACTGTAACTGGAGCCGTGCCTGAATTAAAGGGCCACTTTGATAGAGTGAATAATGAGGGTTAAAGCCCCTCCAGCTCCTTAGAAAGAAGGGGCTCGAACCCTACCTAAAGAGATCAAAACTCTTAGTGCTTCCACTACACCACTTTCTAGTAAAGTCAGCTAAATAAGCTTTTGGGCCCATACCCCAAAAATGTTGGTTAAACCCCTTCCTTTACTAATGAACCCCTACATCTTGGCAACCCTTCTTTTCGGACTAGGCCTAGGAACCACAATTACATTTGCAAGTTCCCATTGACTTCTTGCCTGAATGGGTCTCGAGCTAAACACCCTCGCCATTATCCCCCTAATAGCTCAACTCCACCATCCCCGAGCAGTCGAGGCCACCACAAAGTACTTCCTCACTCAAGCTGCTGCCGCAGCAACTCTCCTATTCGCCAGCATCACAAACGCCTGACTCACAGGCCAATGGGACATCCAACAACTTACTCACCCCTTACCCACCACCATAATCACCCTAGCCCTAGCATTAAAAATTGGGTTAGCCCCTTTACATGCTTGACTTCCAGAAGTCCTCCAAGGTTTAGACCTAACTACAGGACTCATCCTGTCAACCTGACAAAAACTTGCTCCGTTCGCCCTCCTCCTCCAAATCCAACCCGCCAACTCAAACTTACTTATCCTCCTAGGGCTTGCCTCTACCCTTGTCGGGGGCTGAGGCGGACTTAACCAAACACAACTTCGCAAAATTCTAGCATACTCCTCCATCGCCCATCTTGGCTGAATAATCCTAATCCTCCAATTTTCCCCCCAACTAACCCTCCTCACCTTAATAATATACTTTGTTATAACAGCCTCTGCCTTCCTAATCCTTAAGATTAACAATTCTACCAATATTAATACACTCGCCACCTCCTGAACAAAAACCCCTGCCCTCACAACCCTCGCACCCCTCATTCTCCTCTCCCTAGGAGGCCTCCCCCCTCTTACAGGATTCATGCCAAAATGACTAATTCTCCAAGAATTAACCAAACAGGACCTAGCCCCCACCGCAACCTTAGCCGCCTTAACAGCCCTCCTCAGCCTCTACTTTTACCTTCGCTTATCCTACGCAATAACACTCACCATCTCTTCCAATACCCTCACTGCCACAACCCCATGACGTTTTCCATCCCCCCACTCAACCCTCCCCCTAGCAACCACCACCACCATGGCCATTTTCCTCCTCCCCCTCACCCCAGCCATGATAACCCTACTAACCATTTAAGGGGCTTAGGATAGCACCCAGACCAAGAGCCTTCAAAGCCCTAAGCGGGAGTGAAAATCTCCCAGCCCCTGATAAGACTTGCGGGATATTACCCCACATCTCCTGCATGCAAAACAGACACTTTAACTAAGCTAAAGCCTTACTAGATAGGAAGGCCTCGATCCCACAAACTCTTAGTTAACAGCTAAGCGCCCAAACCAGCGAGCATCTATCTACTTTCCCCCGCCTACTTTACAGTAGTAATAAGGCGGGGGAAAGCCCCGGCAGACGGTAGTCTACTTCTTCAGATTTGCAATCTGACATGTTAAACACCTCGGAACTTGATAAAAAGAGGATTTTAACCTCTGTCCATGGGGCTACAATCCACCGCTTAGCTCTCAGCCATTTTACCTGTGGCAATCACACGTTGATTTTTCTCGACTAATCACAAAGACATCGGCACCCTCTATCTAATTTTTGGTGCCTGAGCCGGAATAGTAGGAACTGCTTTAAGCCTCCTGATCCGAGCAGAACTAAGCCAACCAGGCTCTCTCCTTGGAGATGACCAAATCTATAATGTAATCGTAACTGCGCACGCCTTTGTAATAATTTTCTTTATAGTCATGCCTATCATAATTGGAGGTTTCGGCAATTGACTGATCCCCCTTATAATCGGGGCTCCAGACATGGCCTTCCCTCGAATAAACAACATGAGCTTCTGACTTCTACCCCCTTCATTCCTCCTCCTCCTCGCTTCATCAGGGGTTGAAGCTGGTGCCGGAACAGGCTGAACCGTTTACCCACCACTAGCAGGAAATCTGGCGCACGCCGGCCCCTCAGTTGACCTAACCATTTTTTCCCTCCACCTAGCAGGGGTTTCGTCTATCCTCGGGGCAATTAACTTTATTACCACAATTATCAACATGAAGCCCCCAGCAATCTCCCAATATCAAACTCCCCTGTTTGTTTGAGCACTTCTAATTACCGCCGTCCTCCTCCTGCTATCCCTGCCAGTCCTTGCTGCCGGCATTACTATGCTTTTAACCGATCGAAACCTAAACACAACCTTTTTTGACCCAGCAGGGGGAGGAGACCCCATTCTCTACCAACACCTGTTCTGATTCTTTGGCCACCCAGAAGTCTACATTCTTATTCTCCCCGGGTTTGGTATGATTTCCCACATTGTGGCCTACTATGCTGGTAAAAAAGAACCATTTGGCTATATAGGAATAGTTTGGGCCATAATAGCCATTGGCCTCCTAGGCTTTATTGTTTGAGCCCACCACATATTTACTGTCGGAATGGACGTAGACACCCGGGCCTACTTCACCTCCGCAACAATAATTATTGCCATTCCGACTGGAGTAAAAGTCTTTAGCTGACTAGCCACTCTTCACGGCGGCTCAATTAAATGAGAGACCCCCCTTTTATGGGCCCTAGGCTTTATTTTTCTATTCACAGTCGGAGGGCTAACTGGCATCGTTTTAGCCAACTCATCTTTAGACATTATACTCCACGACACATACTATGTAGTAGCCCACTTCCACTACGTCCTCTCAATAGGCGCCGTATTCGCAATCGTTGCAGGTTTCGTCCACTGATTCCCCCTATTCTCAGGTTACACACTTCACAGCACATGGACCAAAATTCACTTTGCAGTAATATTTGTAGGAGTAAATCTCACTTTCTTCCCCCAACATTTCCTTGGCCTAGCAGGAATGCCTCGCCGATACTCAGATTACCCAGACGCCTACACTCTTTGAAACACAATCTCTTCCATTGGTTCAATAATCTCCCTCGTAGCAGTCATTATATTCCTATTCATTATTTGAGAGGCCTTCGCCGCCAAACGGGAAGTTCTTTCAGTAGAACTTACACCAACAAATGCAGAATGACTTCATGGCTGCCCACCCCCTTACCACACCTTTGAAGAACCAGCATTCGTTCAAGTTCAACAAACCTGACCCAAACGATAAAACACCCTAATCTAATCCCCTACGAGAAAGGAAGGAATTGAACCTCCATAAATTGGTTTCAAGCCAACCACATAACCACTCTGCCACTTTCTTCATAAGACGCTAGTAAAATAGAAGATAACATTGCCTTGTCAAGGCAAAATTGTGGGTTAAACCCCCGCGTGTCTTGCCTTAATGGCCCATCCCTCCCAACTAGGATTTCAAGATGCAGCTTCCCCTGTGATAGAAGAACTTCTACACTTCCACGACCATGCCTTAATAATTGTTTTTCTCATCAGCACCTTTGTACTTTACATTATTGTGGCTATAGTAACCACCAAGTTAACCAACAAATTTATCTTAGACTCCCAAGAAATCGAAATTATTTGAACCCTTCTCCCTGCCATTATCCTCATTCTCATCGCACTTCCCTCTCTCCGAATTCTTTACCTCATAGACGAAATTAATGACCCTCACCTCACAATCAAAGCAATAGGCCACCAATGGTACTGAAGCTACGAATACACTGATTACGAAGACCTTGGCTTTGATTCATACATGGTCCCAACACAAGACTTAACCCCCGGTCAATTTCGCCTCCTAGAGGCCGACCATCGGATAGTAGTCCCAGTTGAGTCCCCAATCCGAGTTCTGGTCTCAGCTGAAGATGTCCTTCACTCTTGGGCCGTCCCAAGCCTCGGGGTTAAAATAGACGCAGTTCCCGGGCGCCTAAACCAAACAGCATTTATTGCATCTCGACCTGGCATCTTCTACGGACAATGCTCCGAAATCTGCGGCGCGAACCACAGCTTCATGCCCATCGTAGTAGAAGCAGTCCCTTTAGAACACTTTGAAAACTGATCATCTCTAATACTTGAAGACGCTTCGCTAAGAAGCTAAACAGGGAACAGCGTTAGCCTTTTAAGCTAAAGATCGGTGACTCCCAACCACCCTTAGCGAGATGCCACAGCTTAATCCAGCACCTTGATTTGCCATTTTATTATTTTCCTGACTAGTTTTCTTGACAGTCATCCCCCCAAAAGTTCTAGCCCACTCCTTCCCAAATGAGCCCACCTCTCAAAGCATAGAAAAACCAAAAACGGAACCCTGAAACTGACCATGACACTAAGCTTTTTTGACCAATTCATGAGCCCCACATACTTTGGAATCCCACTAATCACCCTTGCCCTAGCCTTACCCTGAATCCTCTACCCTAAGCCCACAGCTCGCTGATTAAACAACCGTCTCCTAACCCTTCAAGGCTGATTCATCAACCGCTTTACCCAACAAATTTTCCAGCCCCTCAGCCTAGGAGGACACAAATGAGCAGCCCTACTCACCTCGCTTATACTATTTCTCATCACACTAAATATGCTAGGTCTCCTTCCCTACACCTTCACACCTACAACACAACTCTCCCTCAACATGGCATTCGCTGTCCCCCTATGGTTAGCAACAGTTATCATTGGAATACGAAACCAACCTACCCATGCATTAGGCCACCTTCTTCCAGAAGGAACTCCCGTTCTCCTCATTCCGGTCTTGATCATTATCGAAACAATTAGCCTATTCATCCGACCCCTGGCCCTAGGTGTTCGACTGACAGCCAACTTAACAGCCGGCCATCTCCTAATCCAACTAATCGCCACCGCCGCATCCGTCCTCCTCCCACTTATACCAGCTGTTGCTCTACTCACAGTCACCCTTCTCTTCTTACTAACACTATTAGAAGTGGCTGTCGCCATAATTCAAGCCTACGTATTTGTACTTCTTTTAAGCCTCTACCTTCAAGAAAACGTCTAATGGCCCATCAAGCACACGCATATCATATAGTAGACCCCAGCCCATGACCCCTAACAGGAGCAGCAGCCGCCCTCCTAATAACTTCCGGTTTAGCAATCTGAATGCATTTCCATAACACAACACTCATACTCTTAGGACTAGTCCTCCTCCTCTTAACTATAAACCAATGATGACGAGACATCATCCGGGAAGGTACATTCCAAGGCCACCACACTCCCCCCGTCCAAAAGGGTCTTCGCTATGGCATGATCCTGTTCATTACTTCAGAAGTCTTTTTCTTCCTAGGATTCTTCTGAGCATTCTACCACTCAAGCCTCGCCCCAACCCCTGAACTTGGAGGATGCTGGCCCCCCACAGGTATCACAACCTTAGACCCATTTGAAGTTCCCCTTCTAAACACAGCTGTTCTCTTAGCTTCTGGGGTTACAGTCACTTGAGCTCACCACAGTATTATAGAAGGACATCGGAAAGAAACAATCCAAGCCCTTACTTTAACTATTCTCCTAGGCTTTTACTTCACACTCTTACAAGCAATAGAATACTATGAAGCCCCCTTCACAATCGCAGATGGAGTTTATGGCTCCACATTCTTCGTTGCCACAGGCTTCCACGGCCTCCATGTTATTATTGGTTCAACCTTCCTAGCCGTCTGCCTACTACGACAAATTCAGTACCACTTCACATCAGAGCACCATTTTGGATTTGAAGCCGCTGCCTGATACTGACACTTCGTAGACGTCGTCTGACTTTTCCTCTACATTTCTATCTATTGATGAGGCTCATATCTTTCTAGTATTAAAGCTAGTACATGTGACTTCCAATCACCTAGTCTTGGTTAAACCCCAAGGAAAGATAATGAACTTAGTTACAACAACAATTACCATCTCTGTTATCCTCTCAACTGCCCTAGCCACCATTTCTTTCTGACTCCCCCAAATAAGCCCAGACCACGAAAAACTCTCTCCATACGAATGCGGCTTCGATCCCCTGGGGTCCGCTCGCCTGCCCTTCTCACTACGATTTTTCCTCGTCGCTATTCTCTTCCTCCTCTTTGACCTAGAAATTGCCCTCCTCCTCCCCCTCCCATGAGGCGATCAACTCTCCTCTCCTCTCATAACATTTTCCTGAGCATTCGCTATTCTTACCCTACTTACCCTCGGACTAATCTATGAATGAGTCCAAGGAGGCCTTGAATGAGCTGAATAGGTCGTTAGTTTAAGAAAAACCCTTGATTTCGGCTCAAGAACTTGTGGTTAAAGTCCACAACCACCTAATGACTCCCGCCCACTTCACCTTCTCCTCTATATTTATACTAGGACTGGCAGGCCTAGCATTTCACCGAACACACCTTCTCTCCGCCCTCCTCTGTCTTGAAGGAATAATATTATCCCTCTTCATTGCCCTATCACTTTGAACACTTCAACTTAATTCTACTAGCTTCTCAGCCTCCCCCATGCTACTCCTGGCATTTTCAGCTTGTGAAGCCAGTGCAGGCCTAGCCCTCCTGGTTGCCAGCGCCCGTACCCACGGTACTGACCGCCTTCAAAGCCTAAACCTCCTACAATGCTAAAAATTCTCATCCCTACCATCATGCTTGTCCCAACTGCCTGAGCAATCCCTGCCAAACAGCTTTGGTCCTTCTCCCTGGCATACAGTCTAATCATCTCCATGATCAGCCTAACCTGACTAAAGTCAACAGCAGACACAGGCTGATCTTTTCTCAGCCCCTATATGGCAACAGACCCCCTCTCCACCCCTCTACTGGCCCTGACCTGCTGACTTCTACCTCTTATAATTTTGGCAAGCCAACACCACACCTCCTCAGAACCCATTAACCGACAGCGCATGTACATTACACTCCTCACATCCCTGCAAATCTTCCTAATTCTGGCTTTCAGCGCAACCGAATTAATCATATTCTACATCATATTCGAAGCCACACTAATTCCAACCCTGGTAATTATTACCCGATGAGGTAACCAGACAGAACGCCTGAACGCAGGCACATACTTTCTATTCTACACCCTGGCAGGTTCTCTCCCCCTCCTTGTTGCCCTCCTTCTGTTACAAAACAACTCCGGAACCCTCTCCCTCCTCACACTCCAATTTTTCCCCCTTATACACCTAACTTCCTTTGCAGACAAACTATGATGAGCTGGCTGCTTACTCGCTTTCCTAGTTAAAATACCTCTTTATGGAGCCCACCTTTGACTCCCCAAAGCCCATGTTGAAGCCCCAATTGCAGGCTCCATAGTTCTAGCCGCTGTCCTCCTTAAACTTGGAGGCTACGGCATAATACGAATAATAACAATACTAGAGCCCCTCACCAAAGAACTCAGCTACCCCTTCATTATTCTTGCCCTCTGAGGAGTAATCATAACCGGATCTATTTGCCTCCGCCAAACCGACCTCAAATCCCTAATCGCCTACTCATCTGTAAGCCACATAGGCCTTGTCGCAGCCGGCATTCTCATTCAAACACCCTGAGGCTTCACCGGTGCTCTAATCCTCATAATCGCCCACGGACTAACTTCTTCCGCCCTTTTCTGCCTAGCCAACACAAACTATGAACGAACCCATAGCCGAACCTTACTCCTAGCCCGAGGCCTTCAAATAATTTTACCCCTAATAACCGCCTGATGGTTTATCGCTAGCCTTGCCAACCTCGCCCTGCCTCCCCTCCCCAACCTCATAGGAGAACTAATGATCATCACCTCCCTATTCAACTGGTCCTGATGAACAATCATCCTAACAGGAGCTGGAACCTTAATCACCGCGGCCTACTCTCTCTACATATTCTTAATAACACAACGGGGCCCCCTTCCCTCCCACATCACAGCCCTAGAACCAACACATTCACGAGAACATTTACTATTAACCCTCCACCTCCTCCCCCTCCTACTCCTAATTCTTAAGCCAGAGTTAATCTGAGGCTGAACATTCTGTAGACATAGTTTAACAAAAACATTCGATTGTGATTCTAAAAATAGAGGTTAAACTCCTCTTGTCCACCGAGAGAGATTTGTAATAACAAAGACTGCTAATCTTTGCCCCCTTGGTTAAATTCCAAGGCTCACTCGAACAGCTTCTAAAGGATAACAGCTCATCCGTTGGTCTTAGGAACCAAAAACTCTTGGTGCAAATCCAAGTAGCAGCTATGCACCACACCCCCATCATCCTAGCATCCAGCCTTATCACTATCTTCTTTCTACTGGCCTACCCCATCCTCACAACCCTAACCCCAAAACTCCCCTCCCCCCACTGAGCCCTAAACAAAGTTAAGACAGCCGTCAAACTAGCCTTTTTCGTTAGTCTCCTCCCCCTATTTCTGTTTCTCCACGAAGGGACTGAAACCATCATTTCCAACTGAAATTGAATAAACACCCTAACCTTTGACATCAACATTAGCCTTAAATTTGACATCTACTCAATTACCTTCACTCCCATCGCCCTTTACGTCACCTGATCTATCCTAGAATTTGCCTCATGGTACATACACTCGGACCCTTACATAAACCGTTTCTTTAAGTACCTCCTCATTTTCCTCATCGCCATAATCATTCTAGTTACAGCAAACAACATATTCCAACTGTTCATCGGCTGGGAAGGAGTAGGAATTATATCCTTCCTCCTTATCGGCTGATGATATGGACGAACCGACGCAAACACCGCAGCCCTTCAAGCCGTAATCTATAATCGAATCGGAGATATTGGCCTAATCTTATCCATAGCATGAATTGCCACAAACCTTAACTCCTGAGAGTTACAACAAATCTTTTCTACCTCTACAACTACTGACCTTACCCTTCCCCTTATAGGTCTCATCCTTGCAGCCACTGGCAAATCAGCCCAATTTGGGCTCCATCCGTGACTCCCCTCGGCCATAGAAGGTCCTACACCGGTCTCTGCCCTACTGCACTCAAGCACAATAGTTGTAGCAGGCATCTTCCTACTTATCCGCATAAGCCCCCTACTGGAAAACAACCAAACCGCCCTAACTACCTGCCTCTGCTTAGGAGCCCTCACAACACTCTTTACTGCAACCTGTGCCCTCACCCAAAATGATATCAAAAAAATCGTCGCCTTCTCTACATCAAGCCAACTAGGCCTAATAATAGTTACCATTGGACTTAACCAACCCCAACTTGCCTTCCTACATATCTGCACCCATGCCTTCTTTAAGGCAATACTCTTCCTCTGCTCCGGCTCAATCATCCACAGCCTAAACGACGAACAAGACATCCGAAAAATGGGAGGCATACACCACTTAGCTCCCTTCACCTCCTCCTGTCTCACCATTGGAAGCCTCGCCCTCACAGGTACCCCCTTCCTAGCAGGATTTTTCTCCAAAGATGCCATCATCGAAGCCCTAAACACATCCTATCTTAACGCCTGAGCCCTAGCCCTTACCCTACTAGCCACCTCATTCACAGCTATCTACAGTCTCCGAGTAATTTTCTTTGTATCAATAGGCCACCCCCGGTTCAACCCCCTTTCCCCTATCAACGAAAACAACCCAACAGTAATCAACCCAATCAAACGACTAGCATGAGGCAGCATTATCGCCGGCCTCCTAATTACCTCAAACATCACCCCCCTAAAAACCCCCATTATATCTATGCCATTCCTCCTAAAAACAGCCGCCCTTGCCGTAACTATCGCCGGACTTTTACTCGCCCTAGAACTAGCTTCCCTCACCACAAAACAAGTCAAAGTCCTCCCTAACCTCCCGCCCCACCACTTCTCCAACATACTAGGATTCTACCCCGCAATCATACACCGCCTAACTCCCAAACTCAACCTCCTTCTAGGCCAGAACATCGCCACCCAAATAATTGACCAAACTTGACTAGAAAAAGTAGGCCCGAAAGCAATCTACTCCCTAAACTCCCCCCTAATCACAATAACCAGCAACATTCAACAAGGTATAATTAAAACCTACCTCTCCCTTTTCTTCTTCACCTTTACCCTGGCCTTACTTATCCTTCTATACTAAACAACCCGAAGGGCCCCCCGACTAAGACCCCGAGTTAACTCCAACACCACAAATAACGTCAACAACAACACCCACGCCCCTAAAACTAACATACCTCCCCCCACAGAATATACTAACGCTACACCCCCAATATCCCCTCGAAACACAGAAAACTCAGTAAGCTCATCCACTAAAATTCAAGACCCCTCATACCAACCCCCTCAAAATGCACTTGCTACCACCCCCACCCCCACAATATACACTATCATTACTCCCAACACGGGCCAACTCCCCCAACTCTCTGGATAAGGCTCTGCAGCAAGCGCAGCGGAATATGCAAACACAACCAACATTCCCCCTAAATAAATCAAAAACAAAATTAAAGACAAGAAAGACCCTCCATGCCCCACCAGTACACCACACCCCACCCCCGCCACCGCAACCAACCCTAAAGCTGCAAAATACGGTGAGGGATTAGAAGCAACCGCTGCTAACCCCACCACCAAACTAAACAAAAATATAAGCATTACATAAGCCATAGTTTCTACCAGGACTTTAACCAGGATTAATGGCTTGAAAAACCACCGTTGTTATTCAACTACAAAAACCTTAATGGCCAGCCTCCGAAAAACCCATCCCCTCCTAAAAATCGCAAATGACGCACTAATCGATCTCCCAGCACCCTCAAACATCTCTGTTTGATGAAACTTCGGCTCCCTACTAGGGCTCTGTCTCGCCGCCCAAATTTTAACAGGCCTATTCCTTGCAATACACTACACTTCCGATATCGCAACAGCCTTCTCATCCGTTGCCCACATCTGCCGAGATGTAAATTATGGCTGACTAATCCGCAACATACACGCCAACGGCGCATCTTTCTTCTTTATCTGCATTTACCTCCACATCGGTCGAGGACTGTACTACGGCTCTTACCTCTACAAAGAAACATGGAACGTCGGCGTTATTCTCCTCCTCTTAACAATAATAACCGCATTCGTAGGCTACGTCCTCCCCTGAGGACAAATATCCTTTTGAGGTGCCACCGTTATCACCAACCTTCTCTCCGCAATCCCTTACATCGGCAACTCCCTAGTCCAATGACTCTGAGGAGGCTTTTCAGTAGACAATGCCACCCTCACCCGATTCTTTGCCTTCCACTTCCTCCTACCATTCATCATTGCAGCCATAACAATAATTCACCTAATCTTCCTCCACGAAACCGGATCAACAAACCCAGCAGGCTTAAACTCCGACACAGACAAAATTTCATTCCACCCCTACTTCTCCTACAAAGATCTGCTAGGCTTTGCAATCCTACTTATCGCCCTAATCACCTTGGCCCTCTTTTCCCCCAACCTCCTAGGAGACCCAGACAACTTCACCCCCGCAAACCCCCTAGTCACACCCCCACATATCAAACCAGAATGATACTTCCTATTTGCTTACGCCATCCTCCGATCAATCCCCAACAAACTAGGAGGTGTCCTCGCACTTCTTTTCTCCATCCTAATCCTCATACTCGTCCCAATCCTCCATACCTCAAAACTCCGAGCCCTCACCTTCCGGCCACTCACCCAATTCCTATTCTGACTTCTAGTTGCAGACGTCGTTATCTTAACTTGAATCGGAGGCATGCCTGTTGAACACCCATTTATCATCATCGGCCAAGTCGCATCATTCCTCTACTTCTTTATCTTCCTTATCTTACTTCCCACCGCCGGACTAGCAGAAAATAAAATACTTGCATAACACCCAAACCGCAGTAGTAGCTCAGTGTCAGAGCGCCGGTCTTGTAAACCGGACGCCGAAGGTTAAAATCCTTCCTACCGCTCAAAGAAAAGGGATTTTAACCCCTACCCCTAACTCCCAAAGCTAGGATTCTCAAACTAAACTATTCTTTGCCGAGCTCTGCCTCAAAAGAATTTATAAATACATATATGTACTTTCACCATACATTTATATTAACCATATCATATGATATCAAACATAACACTAAGAAAGACATCCCTTACTTTAAAATACTCTAACACATCAATTATAAACTAAAAACTTACATAAAACATTCAATTTTTATCGAACAATAAATGAACTGCAAACGACGACATTTAAGACCGAACTCATATAATCCATTAGTCAAGTTATACCAAGTACCCAACATCCTATTAACTCACACATATTTAATGTAGTAAGAGCCCACCATCAGTTGATTCCTTAATGATAACGGTTCTTGAAGGTGAGGGACAATTATCGTGGGGGTTTCACTCAGTGAATTATTCCTGGCATCTGGTTCCTACTTCAGGTCCATTACTTGTAATATTCCCCACACTTTCATTGACGCTTGCATAAGTTAATGGTGGTAATACATACTCCTCGTTACCCACCATGCCGGGCATTCTCTCTAGCGGGCAAGGGGTTCTCTTTTTTTTCCTTTTCCTCTGGCATCTCACAGTGCATGCAGACCTATTCTTACAAGGGGGAACATAAATTCTGCTCGCGGCGTAATAAATATTCATGGCGCAAAGATATTCATTGAAGAATTGCATAACTGATCTCAAGAGCATAAAGTTCTTGTTTTAACTCCTAAGATATCTATCAATACCCCCGTTTGTTGCGCGTTTAAACCCCCCCTACCCCCCAAAACTCCTAAGATATCTAACACTCCTGCAAACCCCCCGGAAACAGGAAAACATCAAGAAGCTTTTTTTCTTACCCAACATGCGTGTATTATAATATTACAATATTGCAATAT